ATCGGACGGAGGCTGCATTCTATCTACAATCTGTCTTTCAATTCCCGAGGGAGCGTTTATATATAGATGTAGGCAATTAACAGTTATCATCGGAAGGAAGGGCAAAGATCCCACCCGGAACCTTTGGGAGATAGCTACGATACGAGATAGGCCGGCCCGCCGGTCAGAGCATTCATTCATGAGGATCGGATCACATGTCTGGGGTCAATGAATCGATTCGGAAGGGCAAGCAGACGGGGCTTAGATGCTCCAACCTGCTTATCCGTCTCCCCAGGGCTTCGACTCACTTATTTAATTCCGGCTTGTAGTGATAGGGCAGGGAAGGAGCCAGTCAAAGTTGATGACCCGGAACCGCTTGCTTACTCACTTCCATGCCCCCTGAGATTTGATATGGGCGGGGTCAAGGCAATCTATTCAACCAAGCAGGGGCTGTCGACTGACGAAGGAAGGAGAGGGAATAGCCTGCTAGCTCCCACTTCCTTGCGTCCCGGACCAGCGCCCGTCATCCCGACCCGACATCCGACTGGCGGATACTCCCGCGCAGTAGGAGCGGACTGAGTCGGTATTCGTCTACGAGAGGCGCACTCGTATGCCTTTCGAGGCTTCTCAGTGTAAGAAAGCAGAACCTCACCTCTTTCTGTTGCTGAACACAAACCTACTTTAGATCTACTAGAACATGTAGATCTACTAGACTACAAACAAAGAAGTTGGTAGCAACAGAACTGACTCTAAACCACTAGAGACAGTCACCTACAATAATCAGTCTACCTACGCTACATTGTAGAGAGACGTTCGACTCCACGTGTCCGCAGAACAGTTACGAAGTCGCAAGACGAGTGAATGAAGGCGCTGTAAGCGGTAGTGAATACTCGTTCCATGGAGACCCTCAGGCAGAAACGTTCCGTCACTATAGACTGAACTCGCTGTGAACACTGTCGGCTCGTGAAGTAGACGGTTTGGATACATGCTCCGTAGCTATAGACTGCCAGTCAAGTTCTCTAAACGATCCTTGGTGGGAATGAAAAGCCGGTACCTTCAGTCAAGTTCAGTTGACGGACTACTTTGAGTCGTGGAGGAATCGAGAAGATACTTCACACGGGAGGAATCGTTTGTCAAAAAAAGCTGATGCACGTAGCTCGCTGGAAGCTAAGAGTCAACTAGCCCAAAAACGGGAATCGCTGTTTGAGTAGTTCCTTAATCCCTTCTTACTCATTACAGTCAAGTCATGCCACCAGCCAGCCGGGGCACATTGGCCTCAACGCTCGCGTTCTACGTTTACTATGGGGTACTATTTTCCTTACCGGAAGCAAAGGGCTCATCTCAGTAGGTGCTTGTGCTGTGGTTTTTAGTTCCTTGGCTTGTGTTCTAATAGTAACCACAGGAAAAAAGCGGGGAGCATTCTCTAAAAAATAATGATTTAGGAATATGGTAGGGTTCATAGTCCCTAGTCTCGTTTTTGCCGAGCCTGCAAACGTAGGAGCAAACTACTACGCAAGTGGAGGCGTTGCGTTAGCACTACACCTAACAAGCAGCTTTCATTTTTCAAATTCAAATGAATATATATTAATTTAATTTATTCTATTCAATTCAAATGAATTTCAATTCAAATGAATATTCAATTCGCCCTATTTATTTGACTTGGACTTAAGGTTCTACTTGATTTCGGCATATGATCGCCTATAAACCAGAAATCGGGAGCCTCTCCCGACCTTATATAGTCAAAGGCGAAGGTGGAAGGGGAATGTTCCGCGCTGAAGCACAAAATGCAAGATTTCATAGAAGAAGGAAAAATCAACGTGGCGGATGAACAGGAAGCTCCTAAGAACCCCAACGAAAAAATGGGAGAATAGAGCAGCCCCCTAGTCACGCTCCGGTCTCAACATGCTGGGCCGAGGAAGTGTCCGATTTCCAACATCCCCTACCATCACTACAATTAAAGCTATTAATGCTATCTGGCTTTGTGAGGAAGATCCCTCCCACTGGATCATCATGACCCCTACGTTACGGCTTCCAAAGGCGATCCTAAGGGAAGAAGAATTTGGAAAAGGGATAAGGCTGCAAGAAGAACCTAGAGAGGAAGCTCCACCGAAAGAAGAAGAGGAAATAAGAGGACTAGAGTTTCTGGAAATGTTTCAAGAGGGATAAGTTCATCCCATTGAATTTAGGCGAGAGGGAGGGAAGAGGAAAATTCAGAAAAAGAGAGAGAGAAAAGAAAAAGATGGAATAGATTATCCCGAACCTGCCTCCGCCGCCGTCGCACGAACCTTTTATGATGGCCGCGTCTGGGTGGATTGTGGTGCTACCATTCCTTTAGGAGACCTTTCGGCTTCAGTCAAAACTCTTCCCCCTTAGTTTTGATAGATATTGATAATGTATGGTAACTCAACTTTGAGTATTGAATTGACTTTGTTGGTTGAGCGGAGTTCTTGTACAATTATATTAGTTCAATCTATAAAGGAAGGACAATCGATCGCACTTGGCTCATAACCACCTAACGGTG